TTTTATCATCTATGTGTTTATACTAATAAAAATACTAATAAAAATAAAAGTTTAGTCTTAGTCAACATAATTTGAAAACAAATTTTTACACAAAATTGTGAAAGCTTAACCAATAATTTAATTTGAAAAAATAAAAATCTTTAGTTAAGCGATGTGGCTAGATTTAATGTACAATTCTATAAAAGAAAACACGCCTTGAAGGACTTGAACCCTCGACATTAGGTTTTGGAGACCTACGTTCTACCAACTGAACTAAAGACGCTTTTTTTACTTATTGTTAATTATCTTTAAATAAACTGTCTATCTAGTCTATGAATAATTTTTTCTAGCGTAAAGATTTTAGAAATTTAGCCACATTACAGGATGTGGCTAAATTTAAACACGCAACGATACAATTTTTGTTGTTAACATTCGCGATTGATTTAATTGACGTGAGTTTTGTGATTCTTCTATATTTATTTTTGATTTTAATTGTAGTTGTTTGATGCTATTAACAAATTGATGTATGCTTCTATCTTCTTTAGTTTTAGAAAAGTTTAAATGGTTTTCAACAAAACTTAATTTGCGATTTTTTCCTAATTTATAACCTGAAGTATCAAGTGACTTAGTTAATATATCAGATTTTCTAATTCGAATTTTAGTATTCATTTGTTTAGAATAGTTGATTAAAATAAGAAGTTTGCTAGTTAAACTTAATTCATTAAAAAGAGTAATAGAATGAGACATATAGGTTCAAGAAATTAAATTTATATACTTTTTATTATTTTATGAAAATTAAAAAAAAAATACACTTACTTATGCTAAGGTAAATAGCAAAAATTTATTAATTAGTTGATTATCTTTATGTTATTAAAACATTATAATTAAAATACTCAAAAATTATGAAAGCTTATATTTAATATATCTTCTAAATTGGTTTTTTTATTAATTTGTTTATGATTAATCTAGTAGGAATGTTTTAATAAATGTGGTAAAAATTAAAACAAGAGGTTCAATACCAAAAATTTTAGGCGGATGTGGCGAAATTGGTAGCCGCGCTGGACTTAGAATCCAGTGGGTCACTCCATGAGAGTTCGAGTCTCTCCATCCGCACTAAACTAAAAACTTCTACTTTTAATTTGATTTTTATTTTAAAAACAACAAAAGTTGCTGGTGTAGCTCAACTGGTAGAGCAACTGACTTGTAATCAGTAGGTTAAGGGTTCAAGTCCCTTCACTAGCTTTTAATCCTTCAACCTTTTTGTTAATTCTCAATATTTAGCTACGATTTACCACATCTAGAAATTGATAAATAAATTGTTTATATAAATATAATTAATACTCCTAAGAGATAGAAAGTAGTGTATAATAACTAGTGTTGTAGCACTCGTCATAATTTTGATAATTATGATTAAAAAAGCAGAATATTTTTAAAAAAGTATTTTTTAAAACAATCTATAATAAAAAACATTATCTAAAAAATTCATATATCGATATTTTTTTGTTAAAACATATTCCTTTGCAGTTTAATACCTAGGTCTTTCGTCATGACAGAAATTTTTCTTGCTAAGTTACCCGATGTTTTTGCAGGTTATAGTCCATTAGTAGACATTTTACCTGTTATTCCTATTTTATTTTTATTATTAGCTTTTGTATGGCAAGCTGCAGTAGGATTTAGATAAAATAAAACCTTTTAACCTTTTCTTAAAATATGCATAAACATATACTATGATTGAACCTCTTTTATTTGGAATTGTTTTAGGATTAAATGTTGTTACTATAATAGGTCTTTTCGTGTCTGCATATTTTCAATACAGACGAGGACAGGCGTAAGTCGAGTTTAGATCAGCCTCCCAGGGATCATAAATTCTATCCACCTCTGGGAGCGCTGTATTTTTTATTTTAGCTAGTTTACCAACTTGATTTACAAACTCCTGGTAAAAGTCCTTGATTAGCCATTTCTCGTACCATATGACGACAAAGTCCAAAATCACGAAAGACAGCCTTACCTCGTCCAGTCTTCCAACAACGATTTCTTAACCTTGTTTTTGAACTATCTCGAGGTAACTTTTGTAATTTAATATGTAAATCCATTTTAGCTTTAAAAGAAGCAACTTCTTTTAATTCATGTTTCAACTTTTGTCTAAGCTCATAGTACCGACGTACTAAATTTTCACGTCGAATTTGTCTTTTAATGACACTAAATTTAGCCATAAAATTAACCTCATTTTTTATTTTGATTTTTTTAATCAAGGAGCCAAAAAGCTCCTTGATTAAAAATTAATAACCTAATTTCCCGATTGTTGATGCAATCACAAATGCTGCATAAGTAAATATATAACCTACAGTAAAATGTGCTAGACCAACAAGTCGTGCTTGTACAATCGAAAGTGCTACTGGTTTATCTTTCCAGCGTACTAAGTTTGCTAAAGGAGTCCGTTCATGAGCCCATACAATTGTCTCAATTAACTCTTGCCAATAACCACGCCAAGAAATTAAAAACATAAAACCTGTTGCCCAAACTAAATGACCAAATAGGAACATCCATGCCCAAACAGAAAGCGAATTCATACCAAATGGGTTGTATCCATTAATTAATGGTGATGAATTAAGCCATAAATAATCTCTTAACCATCCCATTAAATAACTAGATGATTCATTAAATTGAACCTGATTTCCTTGCCATAAAGTTAAATGTTTCCAATGCCAGTAGAATGTTACCCATCCAATAGTATTTAACATCCAAAACATAGCTAAATAGAAAGCATCCCAAGCAGATATATCACAAGTACCACCACGACCTGGTCCATCACATGGGAAGCTATAACCAAAATCTTTTTTATCTGGCATTAACTTTGAACCACGTGCATCTAATGCACCTTTGACTAATATAAGTGTAGTTGTATGAAGACCTAAAGCAATAGCATGATGAACTAAGAAATCACCTGGGCCGATTGGTAAAAATAATGAATTTTTACCATCATTTACAGCACTTAACCAACCTGGAAGCCATAATTGGCTACTTGCTAGACTAGCTGAACTGTTGTTAGAAGCTAGTAATAAATCAAAGTTATATAAAGTTTTACCTGATGCTGCTTGAATCCATTCTGCAAACAAAGGTTCTACAAGAATTTGTTTTTCAGGTTGTCCAAAGGCAACTACTACATCGTTATGTACGTATATTCCTAGTGTATGGAATCCTAAGAATAAACTTACCCAACTTAAATGTGAAATGATAGCCTCTTTGTGCTCTAACATTCTTGCAAGAACATTGAGTTCACCATTTTTACTATTGACAGCAGGATCATAATCACGAACAAAAAATATAGCTCCATGAGCAAATGCTCCTACCATAAGGAATCCAGCTATATATTGGTGATGAGTATATAATGCTGCTTGAGTTGGGAAATTGTTAGCTAAATAAGCATAAGGAGGAAGTGCATAAATATGTTGAGCTGTCAATGATGTTACTACACCTAATGCTGCTAAAGCTAACCCTAGTTGGAAATGTAATGAATTTGTAATTGTTTCATACAATCCAATGTGTCCTATACCTAAACGTCCTGCTGGTGGTCTATGAGCTTCAAGAATAAGCTTCATTTGATGACCAATTACCCAATTAGTTCTATACATGTGGCCTGCAATTATAAATAACACTGCAATTGCCAAATGATGATGAGCCATATCAGTTAACCATAGAGATTTTGTCTGAGGATGGAAACCACCTAAGAATGTTAAAATGGCACTCCCAGAACCATCGCTTGAACCAAAAATATGTGCGGATGTATCTGGATTTTGAGCATAAAGTTTCCAGTTTCCGCTAAAGAATGGCGTTAAACCTGCTGGGTGTGGTAAAACTGTTAAGAAATTATCCCATCCTACATGTGTTCCTCGAGACTCTGGAATAGCAACGTGTACTAAGTGTCCTGTCCAAGCTAATGAGCTAAACCCAAATAAACCAGATAAGTGATGATTTAGACGATATTCATTAGCTTTAAACCAATCTAAACTTGGCTTAAATGATGGTTGAAGATGTAGCCAACCAGCAAATAAAAGCACACTAGAAAGTACAATTAGGAAAAATGCACCTTGGTATAAATCATTGTTTGTTCTTAAACCAATAGTATACCACCATTCATATACACCTGATAAAGCTAAGTTAGCAGGACTTGATGTTTTTAAGAAAGCTTTGTATGCTGCTTGACCAAAGTGAGGATCCCAGATTGCGTGAGCAATTGGTCTAACTTTAAGTGGATTTAAACCCCATGCTTCGAAGTTACCTTGCCATGCAACATGAAAAAGATTTCCCGCTGTCCATAAAAAGATAATTGCAATATGACCAAAATGCGAGGCAAAAATCTTTTGATAAAGTTTTGATTCTGTCATTGCATCATGACTTTCAAAGTCATGAGCTGTAGCTATTCCATACCATATTCGTCTTGTTGATGGATCCTCAGCTAAAGCTTTACTAAACTTTGGAAATTTATAAACCATATATTATATTTTTCTCCTTTTCTAGGTTAGCCAACAGAAATGATCCGTGCTAGGAAGAATGACCAAGTTGTTCCTATACCACCAAGTAAATAATGTGCAAGTCCTACAGCACGACCTTGTGTAATACTTAAAGCACGTGGTTGTATTGATGGAGCAACTTTTAACTTATTATGAGCCCACACAATAGACTCTATAAGCTCTTGCCAATAACCTCTTCCACTAAATAAGAACATTAAGCTGAACGCCCAAATAAAGTGAGCACCTAAGAAAATTAATCCATAAGCAGAGAGTGGTGATCCATAAGATTGAACAACTTGAGCTGCTTGTGACCATAAGAAGTCTCTTAACCAACCGTTGATAGTAATTGAACTTTGTGCAAAATTACCACCAGTAATGTGTGAAACTGCTCCTGTTGGTGAAACAGTACCCCATACGTCAGATTGCATTTTCCAGCTAAAGTGGAAAATTACTATAGATAGTGAATTATACATCCAGAATAATCCAAGAAAAACATGGTCCCAAGCAGATACTTGACAAGTACCACCACGGCCTGGTCCATCACATGGGAATCGGAAACCTAAATTTGCTTTATCAGGTATTAGACGAGAATTTCGTGAATATAAAACACCTTTCAGTAAAATTAATACAGTTACATGAATTGTAAAAGCATGAATATGGTGAACTAGGAAATCTGCTGTTCCTAAAGGAATAGGGGCAATAGCAATTTTTGATCCAACACTGATAACGTCGCCTCCAAAAGCATAACTTACTGTTGTAAGTGCGTTAGGTGCTGTACTTCCAGGAGCTAATGTATGAAGATTTTGAATAAATTGAGCAAATATTGGTTTTAGGGCGATTGCATTATCTGAAAATAAATCTTGGGAACGGCCTAATGCTCTCATTGTGTCGTTATGAATGTAAAGTCCAAACGAATGAAGACCTAAAAATATTGATACCCAGTTAAGATGTGAGATAATTGCATCACGATGTCTTATAACACGATCTACAAGGTTATTATAGTTATTGGCTGCATTATAATCTCGAACAAAGAATATAGCTCCATGTGCAGCACCACCAACTATACAAAAACCACCTATCCATACATGATGTGTAAATAAAGATAATTGTGTCGGATAATCCACAGCTATATAAGGATAAGGGGGCATAGCATACATATGATGGGCTACTATGATACTTAAAGACCCAAACAATGCCAGGTTAATTGCTAATTGTGCATGCCAAGAAGTTGTTAAAATTTCATAAAGACCTTTGTGACCTTCACCTGTAAAAGGACCTTTATGAGCTTCAAGGATAGTTTTAATACTATGACCTAGAAACCAATTAGTTCTATACATGTGACCAGCAACTATAAATAACACTGCAATTGCTAAATGATGATGAGCAGTATCAGTTAACCATAAACCACCCGTAACTGGATTCAATCCACCTTTAAAAGTTAAAAAGTCAGCATATTCACCCCAATTTAAAGTAAAGAAAGGAGTTAGTCCCTTACTAAAGCTAGGATATAACTGAGAAATCAACTGACGATTTAATAAAAATTCGTAAGGTAATGGAATTTCTTCTGGGCTAACGCCAAGGTCTAATAATTTGTTGATTGGTAATGCAACATGAATTTGATGACCTGCCCAAGAAAGTGATCCAAGTCCTAAAAGACCTGCTAAATGATGATTCAACATCGATTCAACATTTTGGAACCATTCTAATTTTGGAGCTGCTTTATGATAATGAAACCAGCCTGCAAAAAGCATCAAAAATGAAGCTACTAAACCACCTAAAGCTGTCCAATAAAGTTCTACCTCACTTGTGATACCTTCGGCTCTCCATAACTGGAAAAATCCTGATGTAATTTGTATACCTTGGAAATTTCCACCAACGTCAGCATTTAATACTTCTTGTCCTACAATTGGCCATACAATTTGGGCACTTGGACGTGTCGATGTTGGATTTGTTAACCAAGCAGAATAATTTGAAAAGTATGCTCCATGGAAGTGCATGCCACTTAACCAAAGAAAAATTACAGCTAACTGTCCAAAATGAGCACTAAATATCTTTCTTGAGATATCTTGAAGTGAATTTGTTTGAACATCAAAATCGTGAGCATCGGCATGAAGATTCCAAATCCAAGTAGTTGTTTTAGGACCTTTAGCTAAAGCTCTAGAAAATTGACCTGGTTTAGCCCACTTTTCAAAGCTTGTTTCTACTGTATTAAAATCCACTATTGTGGACTTTCGAGTTGTACTCATGTTCGTTTGTGGGGGGAAATCAAAACAAAATGGTAAGATAAAGTGGAACCCTTTCTTAGGTTTACCACAGAGGATGAAATGCTCCCTCACGATCCCAGTAGGGGAAGGAGTTTTCGTCCTCGATTTCTAATTTAATTTAACACAACTACTTAATCCCAACCTTTTTCAGATTGTGATAATACATAATTTGCGACATCTTCGATATCGCTATCATCTAATCGACCACCAAATGCAGGCATAGCATTTTTTCCGTTTGTCACTTGGTATGTAATAGCATCAACACTATTCATACCATTTGCCTCTAAAGCTTCTTTCTTTAGAGTTTTTTCAGGGATGATTACGTTATTACCGCCAGCGTGACAGGCTGAACAGTTTGCACTAAAAATGCGTTCGCCATTTTCAATATCAGCAGCTACTGAAACTGTTGAGAATAGGAATGGAACGAAAAGACTAAGAGAAAGATATCTTAGAGGATTTAGTTTCATGGGTTCTCCTGAGGAATTATTTGAATTAATAATAAATTTTCCCACCGCCCCATTTTTCTGAACTGATTTTGGGTTGGATTAAGATATGGCCAGCAATAGCTTCAAGGTCTTCTTCACTAAGTGATCTCATTCTTGGGAAGATATCAGCACTTTTAATACTTGGATGGATTTCAGCAATTGATTCTAGACCATCATAAGTTGTAGGGTCTTTCATGTAGTTTACAAGTGCTTCAACATTGTCACGTGATGGAGTAGCAAGACTTAATGCCTCAAGATCTAATCCTACGTTTGGATTCGTTTTAGTAAGACCACCAACATGACATTGTCCGCAAGATGCATTAAATAGACGCTTTCCACGTTTAACTTGTTCAGGACTTAAAGTAGTTTGATTCCCCTTCGCATCAGCGCGAACGGTACGTGTTGCTTCATCTAATTCAATTGCAACAGATGGAAGTGCAGGTAAAAGACAAAGCAAAATAGAAAGGGCAAAACGGAGTTTGATCATACAAATTATTTAAGGGTAAATGTTACCCCAGGGAAAACCAAGAAAAGAAAGTTAGGATGTAGGAGCTACAATTAGACCACGATTTCGGGCTTGTATTTCCTCTCTAAGACCTGGTGGAAGAACTAAAACCTGAGGAGTACCAGGATCACTATCTTCTACGTCGACCAGGATACTACTTCCAAATTCAATTTCATCTTCAACATGCAAAAGTTTTTCAGCAATAGGATCTTCAACCCATTTACTGATAGCACGTCTTAGTGGTCGTGCACCGTACATAGAGTTAAAACCTTCTTGACGAATTGTAGCTAATAATCTACTTGTTACTAAAAGGTGAAAACCTTTACGTGCAAGTCGTTCATCTACTTCGTCTAAGAGTATGAAGGCGATTGTACTTATATGGTCACGTGAAAGAGGATGGAAGATTACGATATCATCTAACCTATTAAGAAACTCAGGTCTAAATTTCGACCCTAACGTCTGTATAACGAGTTTCTTAAGCATAGCTTCTTCCTCAGGTGTTCTAGTCGGCTTTTGTGCACAGAACTCAAGAATACTTTGTGATCCTAAGTTAGATGTTAGAATTATAAGTGTATTTTGAAAGGAAACAGTTCTTCCTGTTGAATCAGATAAAATTCCATCATCTAAGATTTGTAATAATACATTATACACATCGGGATGTGCTTTTTCGATTTCATCAAACAATACTATAGAGTATGGACGACTACGTACTGCATCAGTTAACTGTCCACCCTCTTCGAAACCTACATATCCTGGGGGAGATCCTATTAATCTAGCAACAGTATGCTTTTCCATATATTCAGACATATCTAGCCGAATAAGTGCTTTTTGAGATCCAAAAAGACTTTCAGCTAATTGTTTAGTTAGCTCAGTCTTTCCTACACCTGTTGGACCAGAAAGTAAAAAGCTTCCAATTGGACGTTTCGGATTTCGTAAGCCTGCAGCATATCGTCTTAAGGATTTTGCTACTACAGCTAAAGCATGATCTTGACCAATAATATGATTACTAAGATCTTGTTCTAAATGTATAAAACGTTCGGCTTGGTCACGAGTCAAATTAGTTGCAGGTAAACCTGTCCATAGCGCAACAACTTCAGCTATATCTGAAGCTGTTACTACTAATTTTCCTCCTAACGTATAAATTAACTCATCCTCTTGTGTGGTAAATAGGCTTTGCTCGCCAGTTATATCATTCATGTTTTTTTCAAGGGCCATATCAAAAGTCAAAATAAAGTTGCAGATAGTTTGGCAAGCTTCCAAAGCTTTCGTTTGTATCTGTAAACTAGTCGTGCTGAAAACAGTGTAAACATTCGGCAATTGATGTCTATATATTTGCCAAGGTTGGATTCGTTTTCCCATGATGGGTTTCCTTTTTGGTATTGGTTTCAAGATTTATTTTAAGGTCACATTTATTTAGATTCTTAACTGTGAAAAATTTTAATTTATTATTGCCAAACTGTCAACTCTGTTTCTTTTGACCAGAAAAAAAATAGCAAACATTTATTTAACACTTGACAAAACCCTATTCTCATAAGTATTGTATGAATTGTGGAGTTTCTCCAATACATAAAACAGCTTAGTAACTTGTAAAAAGGTCCTAACTAAGTTGAAAAGAAAAAAGAACTAGGAAATACTACGGAGAGTTTGATCCTGGCTCAGGATGAACGCTGGCGGTATGCCTTACACATGCAAGTCGAACGAAAATTAGCTTCGGTTAATTTTAGTGGCGGACGGGTGAGTAACACGTGAGAATTTGCCTTTAGGAGGGGGATAACGAGTGGAAACATTCGCTAAAACCCCATATGCCCACGGGTGAAAAAGAGGAAACTCTGCCTGAAGAGAAGCTCGCGGCTGATTAGCTAGTTGGTAGGGTAATGGCCTACCAAGGCGACGATCAGTAGCTGGTCTGAGAGGACGATCAGCCACACTGGAACTGAGACACGGTCCAGACTCCTACGGGAGGCAGCAGTGAGGAATTTTCTGCAATGGGCGAAAGCCTGACAGAGCAATACCGCGTGAGGGATGAAGACTTACTGAGTTGTAAACCTCGGTGCCTTAAGGAAGAAGATCTGACGGTACTTAAGGTGGAAAGCATCGGCTAACTCCGTGCCAGCAGCCGCGGTAAGACGGGGGATGCAAGTGTTATCCGGAATCACTGGGCGTAAAGCGTCTGCAGGTGGTTTCCTAAGTCCACTGTTAAACCTTGAGGCTCAACCTCAAATCTGCATTGGAAACTAGGAGACTTGAGTATAGTAGGGGTAGAGGGAATTTCCAGTGGAGCGGTGAAATGCGTAGATATTGGAAAGAACACCGATGGCGAAGGCACTCTACTGGGCTATTACTGACACTCAGAGACGAAAGCTAGGGGAGCAAATGGGATTAGATACCCCAGTAGTCCTAGCCGTAAACGATGGATACTCGATGTTGGACGTATCGACCCGTTCAGTATCTTAGCTAACGCGTTAAGTATCCCGCCTGGGAAGTACGCTCGCAAGAGTGAAACTCAAAGGAATTGACGGGGGCCCGCACAAGCGGTGGAGGATGTGGTTTAATTCGATGCAACGCGAAGAACCTTACCAGGGTTTGATAAAAGTGTTGATCTCCTGAAAGGGAGTTCTTATTCCGCTTTTACAGGTGGTGCATGGCTGTCGTCAGCTCGTGTCGTGAGATGTTGGGTTAAGTCCCGCAACGAGCGCAACCCTTATTTTTAGTTCATTTGTCTAAAAAGACTGCCGGTGACAAACCGGAGGAAGGTGAGGACGACGTCAAGTCATCATGCCCCTTACACCCTGGGCTACACACGTCCTACAATGGGTAAGACAATAAGTTGCAAGTCTGCGAAGACGAGCTAATCTTTGAAACTTACTCCAAGTACAGATTGCAGGCTGCAACTCGCCTGCATGAAGCTGGAATCGCTAGTAATCGCTGGTCAGCTACACAGCGGTGAATCCGTTCCCGGGCCTTGTACACACCGCCCGTCACACCATGGGAGCTGCTTGTACCCGAAGTCGTTATCCTAACCGTAAGGAAGGAAATGCCGAAGGTAAAAGTAGTGACCGAGGTGAAGTCGTAACAAGGTAGCCGTACCGGAAGGTGCGGCTGGATGACCTCCTTTAACAACAATGGGATATACCCATTTTTAGGTCGATTAGGACCAAATATAGGACTGGTTTAAAAACTAGATCCTCCCAGTAAGGTAGGGCTATTAGCTCAGTTGGTTAGAGCACACCCCTGATAAGGGTGAGGTCCCTGGTTCAAGTCCAGGATAGCCCAGCTGGGGGTATAGCTCAGCTGGTAGAGCGCTGCCTTTGCACGGCAGATGTCAGCGGTTCGAGTCCGCTTACCTCCACACCCTTATTCTGGCTACAGAATATGTATTTAGATTCAAGAAAGAAAGGGCTTTTGGGGGATACCTTGGTATTCAGAAGCGATGAAGGACGCGATGACCGGCGATACGCTCCGGGGAGCAGGCAAAGAGCTTTGATCCGGAGGTCTCCGAATGAGGCAACTCCATAGAACTTCTTCCCCAATCCATAAGGAAGAAAGAGCGAACCTGGGGAACTGAAACATCTTAGTACCCAGAGGAAAAAAAAGTAAAAACGATTCCCTTAGTAGCGGCGAGCGAACTGGGACCTGGCCTAAACTAACCTCATGGGTTAGGGTTGTGGGACCGTTTAGGGA